ACGAATCCGCCCAGGTCGGCTTACTAATGGGATGCCCTAATACGTTACAAAATTTAGCTTTAGCCAATGATACAAGCAGTTTCATAATTGGAACTAGTGTATCGAGTTTCTTCATACCATTATCCATTAGAAATGCATTTTCTAGCATTTGACTCCGTACCACTGAAGGATTTAGTCGCACACTTGAAATATAGCCCAAAAAGGCAAGAGAACGCTTGGATAATTGGTTTATATAGATCCTCTCTGGTTGTGACCACACATAAAAATAACATTGCCATAAATGGACAAGGTAATATTTCCACTTATTCATCAGAAGAGGCGTATCTTTTGAAACCAGAATTGCTTTTCCTTGATATCTAACATAATGTATAAAAGGATGCTTGAAGACCCGTAGGATAGCCCGAAAATAATTAGCAAATACTTTTACAAGATGTTCTATTTTTCCATAAAAATATATTCGCTCAAAAAAAAACCTATAAGATGTTAATCGTAAATGAGAAGATTGGTTACGGAGAAAAAGTAAAATAGATTCGTATTCACATACATGAGAATTATATAGGAACAAGAATAATCTTCGATTTTCTTTTGAAAAAAAAGAAATCAATTTATTTGGAGTAATAAGACTATTCCAATTACAATACTCGTGAAGAAAAAACCGTAATAAATGCAAAGAAGAGGCATCTTTCACCCAATAGCGAATAATTTGAACCAAAATTTCCAGATGGAGGGGGTATGGTATTAATACATCTGACACATAATTAAAATGTGGGAATTTATCCTCTAAAAAAGGAAATATTGAATGAATTGATCGTAAATTATAAGATTTTGTGATTTCTGCTTCTTCTAAGGAAGATACTAATCGTAAGGAAAATGGAATTTCCACAATGAGTGCAAACCCTTCTGATAGAATTTGAGAATACAAATTTTTGTTGTACCCCAAAAAAGGATTTTGGTTATAATAATTAGTGGAAATAATCAAATGATTCTGTTGATACATTCCAGTAATTAAACGTTTTACAATTAGTAAACTGGATTTCTTGTCATAACCCACATTTTCCAACAAAACGGATCCATTTAAAAAATGATCATGAGCAAATGCATAAATATACTCTCGAAAGAGAAGTGGGTATAGGAAGTTGTGTTGCCGAGATTTATCAAGTTCTAAATATCCTTGAAATTCTTCCATTTTCAATTAGATTTGAACCAGGGATAGTATAATGAATTTATTGGGTTATCAAATGATACATAGTGCGATACAGTCAAAACAAGGTATTAAAGAATAAGAATATATACCTCGTAAACAGGTAAGACTCATCAACGAACTCTCTATCCGCTCTTTTCTTTTTCCTTCTAATTGGTTTATGTTTATTTTAGGATAACAAGATGGTTAGAAATCCTTTATTTTTTCAACGCAATCGCTCTTTTGATTTTGGAAAAAAAAAAGATCTTTATCAATATACTGCTTCTTCTACACATTCATCTCTACCCCTAATGTAGAATAACTAATAGTTAGGACTCATAAAAAAATCGATAATCCGCTCATGAGAAAAGTCCTTCCCGCATCAAGCACTAATATCTTTTTAACGTATAATTAGATCGGGTAATCATTCAAATTAAGAACATAAGCTCGTTGCTTTTTATTTCTCTAGAATTGGAGCCCTAGAGCTCTATCCATTTATTCATTCGACCCGACTTGAAATTTATTTTGTTCCACATCAAGAATTCAAACAAGCTTTTGAACCCATCAGGTAAAAATATTCCCCGAATTCCCCATTGATACGACATGCTGTTTTTTCCATTCATTCCTTTCAGGATCAGTCGTGGTCTTACAAACTCTACCGATAGTATGGACGAATCTGTTACTTCATACAAATGTGTAAAAGATGCTAGCCGCACTTAAAAGCCGAGTACTCTACCATTGAGTTAGCAACCCGAATAAAAAAAAAGAATTAGTATGTGTAGATACAATCAGAATCAAAAACGAAATGGAATTGCACGACGTAATCAAATAAAATATCAAATGGAATCAAATAAAAAAAAATAGAAAAATTTCTAATTGATTATGAACAGAAATATTAACAGATCAGATGAAAATACAATGATTTCTCAGATAAAAAGATAGATAAAAAAAAAAAAAAAATGGATATACCGTCTCTTGTATCTTATCTTATGTTATCCCTTCTTAGATTATCTATTTTTTTTTTTTGAATCAAAATTTTTATATCACACAAAAGTAACTTCTTGTATCACAGAAAATCCAATGAGCCCATCATGTGAATTGAATGAAGTAAAATAAAAAAAAAAACCAAGTCTATGAAGCGGAGATAACTAGATCTATTTATCCACAATCGGATTATATTTGTTTGATCCACTGTTGTCAATATGAATGTGAATAGTGAAAAACGAATACAATGGAGAACACAAAAGAATAAAAAAAAAATAGAAATAACAATTTCAATTGAATATCTTTCTTTTTTTATTTATATTTCATTATTCAATTTAATTAGTCAATTGAAATATCTATTTATTAATATTTCATCTATAAATTATATATTTCTATTAATTTAATTGAAATAAATAGAAATATAAAATATATAATAATTAAAATGAAAAAAAGAGAAAATAAATAAAAAAAGAAAAAACTACGGAGTTGTGTTGGATTGGCACGATAGAGATAATGAACATAAATAGAAAAAAAAAGTGTAGGCGAAAGAATAAATTAAGGTAAGGAAGAAGTAAAGTAGAAAAAAATCTCGGGTTTATTCAATCAATAAATAAATATAAGTAGAATAAACAAGCGTAATCCCTTGTGTTTTTTTATTTGTTCATAGATTTCCAACAAAAACCAACCCATTGATGGTAATGTCCAAATTTTCTATTTTATTTCTAGTATAAAACCAATTATTTCATTTATTCACTTGATTGATCTTTAATAAATAAGTGTAGTAGAACAAGAGAGGGGGGAAATAATAGAGAAAAGGTTATCCAAAGCTATAGACAAGTCATCCACACCCTCTTTTTTTTTTTTTTATTTCATTAATTGAATTTTTCGGTTATTGATTCAGGTCAAATTCCGTAAAAACCGCAGCCCTCTTTAAAATATCATGAACAGTTCCTGTAGGTTGAGCACCTTTTTCAAGAAAATATAGAATTGCAGGAACATTTAAATAGGTTTGATTCTTTATCGGATCATAAAAACCCACTTTACGAAGATCTCTTCCCTCTCTTCGGGATCGAACATCAATTGCAACGATTCGATAAACGGCTCATTGGGATAGATGTAGATTAACAATACCCCCCCCCAGAACCGTATAAGAAGTTTTCTCCTCGTACGGCTCGAGAAAATTTGAAGTTATGTATATGTATAGAATTCTAATTAATGTAAAATAGATCCATAGATTATCAAATCAATTAGACTATGATTTCATTTTTTTTTTATTCTTTTCCAAAAAAGAAATAAAAAAAAATTCTTATTTGTATCCTCATAACTCAAGTTGGGTAACTCTCACTCAAAGGAAAACCTTTAAGCATTTCATTTATTGAGCCGTCTATAACCCCCTTTTTGCCTGTCTCCTTTAGAATCTATTCTATTCTTCATTTTGATCTAGTTTAGTTATTGAGACAATTAACAAGTTTAGTTATTAAAACAATTAAAAAAGGTATTTCCTTGTTCCGGGATCCTTTATCTTTGCTTTGAATCATTGGGTTTAGACATTACTTCGGTGATCTTTAATCCTTTCAAAATGGCAGCAACATACCATTTTTTTTTTATTTCTTTTTATCAAAGAACCATATGAATGATTGATTCTCGCGTGATACACTTTTGATCAAAAGAGTTTTCCTAATTCCAACAAATTTTATGTTTGAATTTGAAAAATTGGATCCTTTCGATTTCTATATCGAAAATATACTTACGAAGTTGTTTCAACTTATTGATTGACACTAACCCTAGATCTCCGCCCCTGATAAATGAATTAATACTTTCTACTCGAGCTCCATCATGTAATATTTACATTAAAACTTCCCCAAAATGAAATGAGGGTTATAGTGGAACAGAACAAACGATGTCGAGCCAAGAGCATCTTCATTCCTATATATAAAAGAAAATGGTGGATGTAAGATAAGAATCCACAGTTGATCATGTCCTTCAAGTCGCACGTTGCTTTCTACCACATCGTTTTAAACGAAGTTTTACCATAACCTCTAGTTTCTTGGAACTGGTATGTAATTGATTCAATTATGGAATCATGAATAGTCATTGGTTTAGTTGGTACATAGTTATCTATACTGTTATGAATGGGTAGTTTCTTAAAAAGTATCAGCAAGAATTCCATTTTTTTTTAAACCCACATTTTCTTTTAGATATTGGATTTTCTTTTAGTATATTGGATGAATACAATTTTTTGTATGAATGCAATATTTATTTAATATGAAATGGAATATATATATTATTCTTTTTTTTTTTTTATTTCTATAAATTTAGAAAAAATTACGAATAAATAAGAAATACGTTCTTTTTAAATCCGCATTTTCAAGTTTCTTGATAGGATGGATTCGCCAGTTTAACACTTCTTCAAGTACCAAGGATTCATAGGAAATCATTCAAAATAATTGATTGAATCTACCTCGATATTATTATTTGACTAAAGTTTTCCAATAAGGGAAGGGACATTTTATTATCTTTTATTATCATAAAAAAAACCTATTCGAATTAACCCATCAATGATTTAAAACAAATAGATAGATCAAAAACAAATCCAATTTTTTTTTACTCTAAATTATTTTAGCCTAAACCGGTCTTAAGAGACTTAATCCCATTGATTCAATTCAATTAGTACCAAAAACGCAAGCCCTTCGTATTTATAATTCCACATAAATCCACAGAAATAAAATAATCAAGTTGCACACGCCATTTAAGGGATAGAGAATAAGAGAGGCTTTCACATTTCGATTTTTAATTTAAATGACATCATGGAAAATAAAATATATGAGACGTAAGGTTTTTTTATGAATAACGAATTTCAAATATGAATATGAAAGATATGGACATACGATGAAAAGCCCGTCCTACTTTTTTTTTCATTAAAAAACTCTTTTTTTTATCTATGTTCCCATCTTTTACCTAGATAAAAAATGGATTCAATTCCATCTACGTCTTATGGTATTTAAACTCGATTAAATTTGTGAAAAAAATATGATTTAGAGACGAATCAAAAATAAGAAAAATAATGATAAGAAAGAAGAATCACATTCTATCTAATATTAGACTCTTAACCAGAAGGTTGTTCAAAAAAGGCAATCTTTTTTTGATATGATAATTTTGATATGATTATATCATATATAATATTATGGAATATTATGATATATAATATCATAATACTATGATATATATAATACGCATACTCTGGGACGGAAGGATTCGAACCTCCGAATAGCGGGACCAAAACCCGTTGCCTTACCACTTGGCCACGCCCCATTTCTATTCAAGACTAATAAACACTAATATTGTTATTGGTTGTTCGTCAATTCCAGTCCAAATATTGATAGAATCAATTAGATTGTTGCTAGGATTTTGATACGTGTAGATATCGAATGAAACTTAATTTATTGATCATTAGATATAATTCAATTAAGATATTGTATGAAAGTAGGATTTCTTCTATATCTATTTTGATTTGAGAATGGAAGGATTTTTGATTGGCTGAGTTCAAATCAAAGAAAAGAAAGGTTTTTTGACCTACCTTATGTTATTAATTTTTACCTTATCCCTTATATCAATAATAAGATATTAATAACTCAATCAACTCAAAAAAAAATTATCTTCAAGAACAAAATGTTTGTTATGCTTAATATTTTAAGTTTAATCTGTATCTGTCTTAATTCTGTCCTTTATTCAAGTAGCTTTTTCTTAGCCAAATTACCCGAGGCCTACGCTTTTTTGAATCCAATAGTAGATATTATGCCAGTAATACCTGTGTTCTTTTTTTTATTAGCTTTTGTGTGGCAAGCTGCTGTAAGTTTTCGATGAGATTTTGCATACTGTCCTAGAAAAATTCATGATTTACTCGAAAAAAAAAAATTCTAACAATTTCTAATATAAGATCAGATAAGTCTTACATACAGTCTGAACCGTTAAGTTAAATATTGAAATTCTTGTATAACTGTGATAAATCTAGATCACTCTCATTTTCTTGTTATAACTTTTTTTTCCATTGAACGACCCTATTAGAGTCCCCCACAATATATAATTGTTGGTATAAAAGAAAATTTTCATTAATAAACAACTCAACTCTGATTTTCTGAAATTTTTTTTTTTTTCTAGAAATCACTTCATTTCTTGGTGTCAAAAAATAGGGTATGCAGTATAAAAATAGAGAATCTATTCTCTTTTTTTTTTTTTCAAAAAAAAATGCTATTGGAGATTGTGTAATGCTTACTCTAAAACTATTTGTTTATACAGTAGTGATATTCTTTGTTTCTCTCTTCATTTTCGGATTCCTATCTAATGACCCGGGACGTAATCCTGGACGTGAAGAATAAAAAATCAGATTTTTGTTTTCCTTGCTTGATTTGCAACTTTTTATCTATTCCACATCTTTCTTTAACTATATATATAAAAAAAAAAATACCAAGTCATCGACAGAAACGGAAAGAGAGGGATTCGAACCCTCGGTACGAAAAACGCGTACAACGGATTAGCAATCCGACGCTTTAATCCACTCAGCCATCTCTCCCCCAATTGAAAAATGAAAAAGAATAATTACTATGATACATTAAGTAAGGCTTGAAAAAAGCCCTTCTTTATCTCTCTTTATTATTTTATTATATCTTTATTATTTATTATATAGATAGCTATATAAAGCTATATATAGATAATATATATCTAAAAACTTTTATCAGAAATTCCAATTCCATTTAGATTTTAAATAAAGTAAGGGCTCAAAAGAGATATCTCCAATCCAATATTTGAATATATAAATACCAATCTATTAAATGTTAATAAAAAAAAATTTTGAATAAATTCAGAAAATAAAAAAAAAATGAAAATATATATATATTAAATAATAAATAAAATCAATAAAAGTACCTTGTTTATTTCGTCCGAAAAGTCCCTTTTTATTTCCACGGCCTGGCCTGGTCAGTACCTAGCCGGGCTTTTTTTTTTTTTTTTGTTCCAATGAATCGTAGAAAAAATGATTTATTTTATTTGAAAACTCAAAATTATTTTGAAATAAAATAACAAAAATCGAAACAACAATCATATCATAAGAAGGATTATTTCGATTCCTATGATACAGAATCAAATGATATAGAATCAAAGTGCCATTTCTTATTATTCTTTCTCTTTTTATTTACTTTTTTTTACTGGAATAAAAAAAACTTATCATTTAATTAGTTAAATGAGTCCTCGTTTACTAATCTCATTAGTCTTCCTGATAAAAATATGTCAACGCTCTCATTTTCATGATTTTTTTTCTGATCCTATTTTTTTATTACTTATTACTATGACCTATTTTTGTGTTCGACAAAAGGTCGATTTATATACAATAATAGCATTGTAGCGGGTATAGTTTAGTGGTAAAAGGGTGATTCGTTCTATTAACCCTTTAATAGTTAAAGGGTCTTTCGTTTGATTTATATTTCGATCAAAAACTTTATTTCTTAAAAGGATTAAATCCTTTTCCTATCGATGAAAAATTCGAGGAAAAATAGAAATTCTCGTGATTTGTATCCAAGAGTCCGTTATAAATTGAAAAAATTGGATCATGAAATTACGAAACATAATTTATTTTTGAATTGGATCCATACTTCCAATTGAACGAGTAAGGAATCCATGGATAAAGGTAGAAAGAACGGTCTATTTCTAATCGTAACTAAATCTTCAATTTGAGATTTGTATAAGGGAGATTGAAGCAAAACAAAATAGCTATTAAACAATGTCTTTGGTTTACTAGAGACATCGACAGATTATATTGTTTTAGCTCGTTGGAAACAAAAAAGACTTTTCCTAAGGATTATTTCAAATAGAAATAGGGAACGAAGTAACTAGAAAAGATTGTTAGAATCCTCTTTTCTTCTATAGGGATCATCTATAAAGCAGTTCCTTTTGAATGCATTCAGACAGAAAGGCTGACATAGATGTTATGGGTAGAATTTGTTTTTTTTTTCGTTTACATCTTTTTTTTCCATCTTCCATAAAGGAGCCGAATGAAATCAAAGTTTCACGTTCGGTTTTGAATTAGAGACGTTCAAAATGATGAATCAACGTCGACTATAACCCCTAGCCTTCCAAGCTAACGATGCGGGTTCGATTCCCGCTACCCGCTTATCTTATATATTTTATCTTCTATTTTTTTTTTATTAAAATGATATCGTAATTTTATAGATTTCTTTTTTTTTTTTTTTTATTACTATATTTCGAAATTCATAATAGACAAATATTTTTGAATTGATTCATTTCAAATTCGAATATTTTAATTCTATTTTATAATATATAAATTATTATTATATTATATAAAGTACTCTATATTATTTTCTAAAATAAGATAATTGAATTAATATAGAATAAAATGAATCTAGAATTAATAATAAGAAAAATTATTCAATTTAATTGTAAATTAAATTAATGTAATGCATCATTGAATTGAATAAGCAATTTCCGGAATTCGTGCACATCTTTTTTTTTATGAACAAAAGATGTGCAAATAAGAAAAAAATAGGAGTGAAATTAATTGTGACACGTTCATTAAAAAAAAATCCTTTTGTAGCAAATTTTTTATTAAAAAAAATAAATACGCTTAACATAAAGGAAGAAAAAGAAATAATAATAACTTGGTCACGAGCATCTACCATTATACCCACAATGATCGGTCATACTCTTGCTATTCATAATGGAAAAGAACATTTGCCTATTTATATAACAGATCGTATGGTAGGGCATAAGTTGGGAGAATTTGTGCCAACTCTGAATTTCCGGGGACATGCGAAAAATGATAATAAATCTCGTCGTTAAGAATTTTAATCATTAAAATCATAAAATAAATAAAGATAGAATAAAGATACTTATGATTCATTAGTGAGAGGTGAACCTTATGATAAAGAAGACAAAAAAGAATAGATATACAGAAGTATACGCTTTAGGTAAACATATATGTATGTCCACTCATAAAGCACGAAGAGTAATTGATCAGATTCGTGGACGTTCTTACGAGGAAACACTTATGATACTAGAACTCATGCCTTATCGAGCATGTTATCCCATTTTTAAATTGGTTTATTCTGTAGCAGCAAATGCTAGTCACAATATAGGTCTCAACGAAAGTAATTTAGTCATTAGTAAAGCTGAGGTCAAAAAAAGTATTACTGTGAAAAAATTAAAGCCTCGAGCTCGAGGCCGAAGTTATCCGATAAAAAGACCCACTTGTTATATAACTATTGTATTGAAAGATATATCTTTCAATTTAAATGAAGAAGAATGTAAAAGATCCGAATACTCCATATTATGCTTAAAAAAACCTAGATGTATAAATAAATACACGGATATCGCGTGTTATAATATGTATAATAATGGAGGAGTATGGGACAAAAAATAAATCCACTCGGTTTTAGACTTGGTGCAACCCAGGGACATCGTTCTATTTGGTTTGCACAACCAAAAAAATATTCTGAAGGTCTACAAGAAGATCAAAAAATGCGAGATTGTATCAAAAATTATGTAAAAAAAAATATAAGAATATTCTCCGGTGTTGAGGGAATTGCACGTATCGAGATTCAAAAAAGAATTGATCTCATTCAGGTAATAATCTATATGGGCTTCCCAAAGTTATTAATAGAAAATGGGTCTCGAAGAATCGAAGAATTACAAATGAATGTACAAAAAGAGTTAAATTTTGTGAACCGAAAAATAAACATTGCTATTACAAGGGTTGAAAACCCTTATGGAAACCCTACTATTCTTGCAGAATTTATAGCCGGACAGCTAAAGAATAGAGTTTCATTTCGAAAGGCAATGAAAAAAGCTATTGAATTAACCGAACAGGCGGGTACAAAGGGAATTCAAGTACAAATTGCAGGGCGTATAGACGGAAAAGAAATTGCACGTGTTGAATGGATCAGAGAAGGTAGGGTTCCTCTACAAACCATTCGAGCTAAAATTGATTATTGTTCCTATACAGTTGCAACTATCTATGGGATATTAGGGATCAAAATTTGGATATTTGTAAACGAGGAATAATAAGTCTTTCCTCGATTTGTCTTTCTATTTTATTCAATGATAGAACAAAAAAAAATTGCATTCTTTTTTTTTTAATAGTAAATGGGAAATTCTATAGGCTTGAATAAAAATTCAATTAATTTTTTGAAATAATTGCTATGCTTAGTGTGCGACTCGTTGGTTTTTCTGTTAGGATAAAAATGGACCGGACCATAACATAATATGAACTAATAAAAAAAAAAATAACCAACTCATCGTTTCACATTATCTGGATCAAAAAAAGAAACCAGTCAAGATATGTTATATTGGTCATATCATTGTAGCAACTGAAATCTTTTTTGCATAAACAAAAACACCAATCTAATTATCAGTTGTGAAGCATTAAAAATATACGGATAACTGGAAAGGTGAAAGAAAGAGAGAAAAAGAATATCAATGATATAAGATTCCAATATGAAATATGTAAGGTCTATGAGTCATCTCATAAAAAAAAAAGGTAGTGTAAGAAAGCAGCAATACTGATTGATTCATAATTAGATGAATCTATTAATATACGAAAAAAGCCAAGAGCCCTGAGTCAATAAAGACTGAGAAGATTGACTTAACAACAAATTTCATTCATCATTTATTAGAGGCTCCGTTGTAGAATTAAGACCTAACCATTAATCAAGAAATGATGGGGACGGGGGAACCCAAGAATACATAATATTCTGTTGAAAATAAATATTAATGATTCATTGGGTAGGATGGCGGAATCCACCCAAGACCAATCCATTAATTTTGAAAGGTAATTTCAGGGGCTAAGCTTAGAACGTAAATACATAAAAAAAGAGGAAATATTCGCCCGCGAACTTTTTTTTATTGGCTTGGATTTCTATATTTTGGTTGATCAAAGACCAAAAAAAAAAAATAATAGATAATAAAAGAAAAGACAAACCAAAATAAAATAAGGATTCCATTATTTATACGACCTTAAAAAACAACTATCTATACTATATTTGAATATTTAAAATATATAAATATGTAAATCATGTAGAAATAGAATACATATTCAGTTCTATCTCAAAAGAAGAGAGAAAAATTGATAATAGATTAGATGAAATCTCCAAGAATACCCTAATTCAGTCTATTATTGATTATTGACAAAATATATGTATAGTCTTATTCTTTTGGAATCGTTTCATTCGTGAGGAGCTGGATGAGAAGAAACTCTCATGTCCGGTTCTGTAGTAGAGATGAAATTGAGAAAAAACAACCATCCACTATAACCCCAAAAAAACTAGATTTCGTAAACACCATAGAGGAAGAATGAAAGGAATTTCGTATCGAGGTAATCATATTTGTTTCGGTAGATATGCTCTTCAGGCACTTGAACCCGCTTGGATCACATCTAGACAAATAGAAGCGGGACGGAGAGCAATGACACGAAATGCACGACGCGGCGGAAAAATATGGGTACGTATATTTCCAGACAAACCAGTTACAGTAAGACCCGCGGAAACACGTATGGGTTCGGGGAAAGGATCTCCTGAATATTGGGTAACTGTCGTTAAACCGGGTAGAATACTTTATGAAATGGGCGGAGTAGCAGAAAATATAGCTAGAAAAGCTATTTCAATAGCGGCGTCCAAAATGCCTATACGAACCCAATTCATTATTTCGGGATAGGAATGTAGAATCAAAGGAAAGCGGTCTTTGGTATGAAAAAAAAATTGCCATTTCAAATTTATTTTTTGTTTGGTTTGAACAAACAATATTTCTTTTTTTTTTAGCCCTTTGCTTTGCATTGAAAGAACAGATTCACAAAAATAATATGATTCAACCTCAAAGCCATTTGAATGTAGCGGATAACAGCGGGGCCCGAAAATTGATGTGTATTCAAATCATAGGAGCTAGTAATCGACGATATGCTCATATTGGTGACGTTATTATTGCTGTAATCAAAGAAGCAGTTTCAAATACACCTATAGAAAAATCAGAAGTGATTAGAGCTGTAATTGTACGTACTTGTAAAGAACTCAAACGCGAAAACGGTATGATAATACGCTATGATGACAATGCTGCGGTTGTTATTGATCAAGAGGGAAATCCAAAAGGAACCCGAATTTTTGGTGCGATCCCCCGCGAATTGAGACATTTAAATTTCACGAAAATTATTTCATTAGCACCTGAAGTGTTATAATGTTATAAGATGAGACCAAGATATAGTTAGAATATTTGAATGAAATTAATTAATAGATTGTATCTCACGTATATACTTTTCAAAATTTAAAAATATTGAATAAATAAAGAGCATGTTAATTATATTAAAATTCTAAAGAAACACTCATTTTGGTTTATCATGGGTAAGGATACTATTGCTAATCTAATAACCTCTATACGCAATGCTGACATGAATAGAAAAGAAATGGTTCGAATACCATCTACTAACATCAATGAAAACATTGTGAAAATACTTTTACGAGAAGGTTTTATTGAAAACGTAAGGAAACATTTTAAAAACAACCAAAATTTTTTGGTTTTAACCCTACGACATAAAAGGAATAGGAAAGGACCATTTAAAAGTTTTTTAAATTTAAAACGGATCAGTAGACCTGGTCTACGAATCTATTCTAACTATCAAAAAATTCCTAGAATTTTAGGAGGGATGGGGGTTGTAATTCTTTCCACTTCTAGGGGTATAATGACAGACCGAGAGGCTCGACTAGAAAAAATGGGTGGAGAAATTTTGTGTTATATATGGTAATCTTTATAATATGCGAATTATATACAAAACTTCCCTATTTCTTTTTTGTAAAAAAAAAAGAGAGGATTTCGAATATGATATAAGTCTTGCTTCATTAGTTGATCCTTGAAAGGTTTTCACCAAAAATGAAAGAGCAAAACTAAAGTGATGAAGGTTTAATTACAGAACCCCTGATATGTTCCGGGTTCGTTTTCGTTTAGATAATGGAGATAAAATTATAGATTTTTTTTAGGACCGATTCAACATAGTAGTATACATATACTACCGCGGAATAGTGTTAAAATGAAAGTAAATTTTTATGATTCAACCATTTCAATATTCTTTTGTTTTTGTTTTGTAAGGATACACTTCTAAATTAAAAATTTCAAGAAACTTATTTTCTTCAAATAGGTGGATTCGCAATTAAAGTAAGGAATGACAGACAAATATGAAAATAAGAGCCTCCATTCGTAAAATTTGTGAAAAATGTCGACTGATTCGTAGGCGAAAACGAATTATAGTAATTTGTTCCAACCCGAGACATAAACAAAGACAAGGATAATCTTTCTAAAAGACTAAAAAAAAAGATCTGTTTTAACATGAAATGGATATATCCATATATCTCCGATTTATATTTATGAGATGATAAAATATGGCAAAACCCATACCAAGAATTGGTTCACGTAGAAATGGACGTATTGGTTTACGTAAAAGTACGCATAAAATACCAAAGGGAGTTATTCATGTTCAAGCAAGTTTCAACAATACAATTGTGACTGTTACGGATGTACGGGGTCGAGTAATTTCTTGGTCCTCCGCCGGTACTTGTGGATTCAAAGGTACAAGAAGAGGGACGCCATTTGCGGCTCAAACCGCAGCAGGAACTGCTATTCGGACAGTAGTGGATCAAGGTATGCAACGAGCAGAAGTCATGATAAAAGGCCCCGGTCTCGGACGAGATGCAGCATTAAGAGCTATTCGTCGAAGCGGTATACTATTAAATTATATATGTGATGTAACTCCTATGCCCCATAATGGCTGTAGGCCCCCTAAAAAAAGACGTGTGTAAAAATAACCATTAAATAGATTTCAAGAGAAATAAATAATTCAATAATTTGATCAAATAATATTACTATGGTTCGAGAGAAAATAAGAGTATCTACTCGGACACTAAAGTGGAAATGTCTTGAATCAAGAGCAGACAGTAAACGTCTTTATTACGGACGCTTTATTCTGTCTCCACTTATGAAAGGTCAAGCGGATACAATAGGTATTGCGATGCGAAAAGCTTTGCTTGGCGAAATAGAAGGAACATGTATCACACGTGCAAAATCTGAAAAAATACCACATGAATACTCTACCCTAATAGGTATTCAAGAATCGGTCCATGAAATTTTAATGAATTTGAAAGAAATTGTATTGAGAAGTAATCTGTATGGAAGTGGCGGCGCGTATATTTATGTCAAGGGTCCTGGATATGTAACGGCTCAAGATATCATCTTAACACCTTCTGTGGAAATCATTGATAATACGCAGTATATAGCTAAGCTAACAGAACCAATCAATTTTTGTATTGAATTACAAATAGAGAGAAATCGAGGATATCATATACAAACCCAAAATAACTTTCAAGACGGAAGTTATTCTATAGACGCTGTATTCATGCCTGTTCGAAATGCGAATTATAGCATTCATTCTTATGTCAATGGGAATGAAAAACAAGAAATACTTTTTCTCGAAATATGGACAAATGGAAGTTTAACTCCTAAAGAAGCACTTCATGAAGCCTCTCGGAATTTGATTGATTTATTTATTCCTTTTTTACATGCGGAAGAAGAAAATTTACATTTGACTAACAATCAACACAAAATTACTTTACCCATTTTTACTTTTCATGATAGATTGGCTAAACTAAGGAAAAATAAAAAAGAAATAGTATTCAAATCCATTTTTATTGACCAATCAGAATTGCCTCCTAGGATCTATAATTGCCTCAAAAGATCCAATATACATACATTATTAGACCTTTTAAATAATAATCCAGACGAGCTTATGAAAATGA